AGAATTCTCGACGTGAAAACACAAAGACAGAGGGCTGATCTTTGAATAGGGAAAAGAATGGATCCGCAGGGTCCCAAATGAATTGGCTTGTTCGAAAAAAGCCTTGTTCTTTGGAAGATCTATCTCGTGTCTGGTACTGCATGGTTCCACTCTGCAAGAACTCCGAATCATTCTCTTGAAGCTCATCCTCTTTATGAGAAATGATCCATTTGCCCCGAAATGACCCAGTCCAATAGGGAAATCCCAATTCCGTGGGCCTTTCGATACAATCAAATAGATTGCCACAAGGGCGCCATATTCTAGGAGCCCAAACTATGTGATTGAATAAATCCTCCTCTATCTGTTGCGGATCAAGGGCCCCTTCCCCTTCTTCAAACTCCGATTCGTATTTTTCATATAGAAATCTCTGATCAACGATAGAACAAGATCCATTTTGCATCATATCTAACTGATTCCTTGGTTTGGACCGAAGAAATAATGTCACTCGATTATTATCAAACTGACTGCAATATTTTTCTGTCCGTGAGGATCCCGCCAGAGCGCCTTCTACTTCTAATAGTAAGAATAGTAATAGGCCATGAACTAGATCAGAATCATTCTCAACGAATCCATAAGAAGTGATCCAATTTTTTTCATCGTGTCTGGATGAAGACCAAAGATCTTGAGCGACCGATCCGGCAGAACAACTCAAAAGATAAAGAAGTATCGTGAATTTCTTCATGCTCGTTCCAAGTTCGAAGTACCATTTGTACAAATAAGAATCCCCTCCCTTACATGATTTCTTCTTCATATAGATAGATATAGGATCTATGGGGCAATTACTTAGAAGTACATTTTGTGTAACAGCCCTTCCTATCTGATAGAAAAGGATCCCATGATCCTGAACCGATCTTATCTGGGATCGAAAATCCCAAGTTTTTCTATGAAGAGCTGATCTAATTGTATTAGTTTCTATAATGGATTTCTTCTGTGTAATACTAATTGATAGGGCCTCATTGATAAGTGCTACAAGATCTCGCGCATTGGAACCCATGCCGAATCCGTTAGTATGGAACATCTTCTTTTCCAAGTGAAATCCCCTAGTATATGAAAGAATGAAAAAGTGCTTTCGTTGTTGTGGAAGAAGAAGCCTTCGTATCTTAATGCATGTATTTAATTTATTCGGAGCTATTAGAGCGGGATCCACTTTTTGGGGAATATGAGTCGAAGCAATAACAAGAATCTTTCCAGTGGAACATCTTTCACAATCCCTGGAGAGATAGTTCTCTAATAGACCGAGGGATAAGTAATTCGACTCATTCACATGCAGATCATGAATGTTTGGAATCCATATTATGCAAGGAGACATTGCTTTTGCTAATTCGAATTGAAGGGTGATATCAAATCGGTCTATTTTCGGCGTCATATACATAGTTAGCACATTCGTCATAGTTAGCAGCTCCGTATCAATATCAAGGTCATCATCACTATCATCAATATCGTCACTATCATCAATATCGTCACTATCATCAATATCGATATCATCAATAAGATAACCTTTAGGCTTGTCATCCAGGAACTTGTTCGGAAATACCGTAATGAAAGGAACATAGGAGTTTGTCGCTAGGTATTTGACCAAACAGGATCGTCCAGTTCCTATAGAACCTATCACTAAAAGACCTCTAGAAGGGGATAGGGCTAAGCGGAGCGAAAAGGGTTTTCCATGAGGAGATGGGGAATGAAAACTATTAGCCCCACACGAGGTTTGTGAATAAGTGATTGTCTGATAATGAGCAAGGAATATCCGTCTTTCTGCTAAACAGGATCTATTGAACTCATAATTCATTATATCCTTTTGATGAATGTCAACTAAGTATCGTAAGGAAATTGATCCCGGTTGTTCAATCTTTTGATAACCAGAGTCATTCTTTGATAAATGATCACTATGAGTCAGACTCAATAGAATTTGATCAATCCTTTTTTCTGTCGTTAAGGTGGAGAACTGAACCAAGAATTCTCTTTCTTCATCATCAATCGAATCACTGTTCGCGACCCAGAATTCTATTTTCTCATCAATCCAATCACCGTTCACGTTTTTTCTTTTTCTTATCAATGAATAGATCTCTTTACTTGTACGACTTAGATGTCTCGTATTTCTCGAAAAAATGATTCGATTGATGGGATTTGGTATGATACTTACAAGATCGATGAGATTGATCTTCCAATATTTCTTCTTAGAACGTATTGATTTGACCCCATAAGCGGGACCACCACCCAATAGCATGTTGCCACCAGAAGCAGAACCCCGTATTTCTTCCAGAGAATCTCCTAATTGTTCCAGAACAACTAGAAAGAGATTCTTTAACCAGAAAGGATTCAGTTCAGATGTAGGATACCTATCCAGAAGTTTTCGAAATTCCATCATGTATGATGGAATCATCAAAGATTTGATCTTTTCTAACTCTGTCTGTAACTCACTAGAGGCTCGGGAAACAAAGAGAAGATGTATACGAACGAGATA